TAAATGACAGAGAAGGGTAAGAAAAAAAGTAAAATTTTGGGTATATTTATACTTTACTTTTTTCTTTATTTCTGGTGTCTAGTTACTTTTTGGTTTCCATAAAAAATTCCGATCTTGATCTTGCTAAGGATCCCGATATGGATCCTTTAAATATAAACTTTAATGAACAGAATCGATAAAATAATCTATTTTTTATTATAAAAAATAGATTATCAATGGATTTGATAATAATGCAAGGATTACCAGCAATCCGTCTTGCTATCAATCCATATAGATAGCAATATATCACTTGTGACTTTCTTTGTTACAAAAAACAAATTTTAATTTAAAATTTAAATGATTAAAATGAAATCATAAGAAGGAATATGTAAGCTACCCACTTGATTTCCATGGGATTGTAGTTCAATTGGTCAGAGCACCGCCCTGTCAAGGCGGAAGCTGCGGGTTCGAGCCCCGTCAGTCCCGGTGGATTCAATAAAAAAAAAGACATAAACTCACCTTTTTGTTTCTGGGCAAGGGGATCAAAACGGTTTCGTTTATCTTTATTGTTTTATTTTTATTTTTTCATCAAGCAAAAGAAAGGGGTATTTCTATTATTTTAACTAGACACCAATTGATGGTAGAGAGACATATGTAAATTAGTATAATTATAATTATTGAGAGCATTCAACACTTCAAGAAAGAGATACTGTACGGGGTTTTTTGTCAATTGATCTCCCATTAACTCGTGTAGGAAAAGGGAATAGGATAGCGTATAATACGTTTGCCAAGAGTACCTATATATCTATGAAGTCAAGGACTTGAAAATAGTTCGAATCCAACCATGGAAAGAGGACATTTAAAAAATAAAGATCAAATTAGTCTTCCCTAATAAATATGCTCTTTTTAAAGATTAGAGTCGATGTAGAAGAAAAAACTCGTAAGAAAATTTAAATAGTTAATTTTTTTTAATATTTTCGTTTTTTTACTGGGACTCGTCTTTATCACATACCCTTTCTTTGTTTTCCAAAAAGATGGTAGACCCTTCAAAAATTTTGAAAATTTCAAATTGACCTTCGTACTTGTTTTCTCTATTTGATTTCTATTGTTTATTTAAGGTTCTTTAGAAACTCTTTTTGTAAACAATCGAAATAGAAAAGGTTTTTTTATGATTCTTCATCAGATAATTGTCTAAGGAAAGTACTAGATTGTATAAAAATAAAAGAAAGCGGAGAAAAAGAATCATAAATAAATATTTTTTGATTGGATCAGGAATCTCATTATGTATTCGGTGTCGATAAAAGATCTTCCTATGTTATACTATTAAATTCTTGACGATGAATCGATTTTATAGCTCCGATATTGTTATTCATGATATTTCTTTCATTCGATATCATCAAAATCTAATTCATCTGAATGAGTTTACAAGCGAAAGATTTCTCATCTCTAGGGGATTAAATCCCGAGATATTCCAAAGAAAAAAAAAATAATAAACGATTAAATTATGGAAGTCAATATTCTTGCATTTATTGCTACTGCACTCTTCATTCTCGTTCCTACTGCTTTTTTGCTTATAATTTACGTAAAAACGGTTAGTCAAAATAATTAATTTGAATACAATTTGACTATCAATGAAAAAAAAAGATTGAAATTTCTCGTCTTAAATGAAAGGAATGCATTAGACTCAGTAGTAGTATCCTAAAGGGCCCGCTAGTATGGTATAAAGAGATCTCTTTATACCATACTAGCCATTATGGTTATTGTAATGTAGAAAGATACAAGTGAAATATCTTAATATAAAGGAATCCACCTATATCTCTCTTTTTCTTTATAAATGTCAATATAAATTAAATAGAATATGAAATGTATGTACATACTTTCTCAATTTCATTTGTTTGTTTGATCCATTTAATACAGATAATCTGAATTCGCTGAAAACTTCTTCAGATTTCGAAAAGGGTTACCCCATGAATGGTTAACCGTGTAAACCCTGATATAAAAATAGAAAATGAGTCAACAAAACATAAATCCAATTTCGAATTTCTAAAAAAAAATCTTAAAAAAAATTGCCGGCCGGTCTAGAAAACTAAAACAATTGATACAGGTTGATAGAGTTTAATTATTACCGCAATTAGGAGTACTTCTAGAGTCCACTTCTTCCCCACACTACGAGAGAGAGAGAAAATGTAAAAACTACCATTAAAGCAGCCCATGCGAGACTTACTATATCCATGTGAATTCTGTCCCCTATTTCTATGAATATGAAGAAACTAGTCCATTATTGTTCACTAATAATAGTGAAATCACTGGTGCAGAGTCAAAAAAAGGGAGAGGTATTTGGTCACCATTGATGAACTACTCAAAAAAATCCACTTATCTTATAATGAGATATTCTTATTATAGAATTTCTAGTCGAATCAACAATATGTAAACACAAGTAAACGGGCACTTTTCGAAGTATCCAAGGAATCTTACTCACATGTAGAAAGAATAAGACTTTTTCTTTCTTTTATCGTTTTTTATTTTTGGAAGTAAAATAAAAGTAAATCCTTCATCTAATCTAATAGTCATTGAATGTCTGAGCATTCCGAGACTTTCGTGAGTCTGTATCCAAAGTATCTTAGGTCCTTTCCAAAACTATTAATTCCCTCTCTGGCTATCCAATCTAATTGACTACTCAGTAAGTGGAACTGGAACTAAATTAGTAGTGGAAAGTCCAGATTTTCCGATTTCCCTCCACTACTTTAAGTTTTCCTTGAATCTGATAGGCAAAACTTTAGGTTAGAGAATAGAATCCCGAGAGCCAGGGGCTTAGAATCACGAAAATAAAGTATCAAGAGTCTTTTCCTACGAGTTATAATAGGGGATTTCAAGTCTGTTGTTGAGGCGGCACCCGGATTTGAACTGGGGAAAAAGGATTTGCAGTCCCCCGCCTTACCACTCGGCCATGCCGCCAAAACGATAGAAACTAGATTAAAATTTTCTCTTTTTTGTTTTTTTCAACTCCGAAAAAAAATATATAGATTTTAAGTAACAAAATATAGAATCCAGTACAAATAAGAACCATTAACTATTGACTGTAAATTCACGACCTTTTTTGAATTAAAATCTACATTTATTTTTCTAATAATATAAGAAAATCATTAGAAATAGATTTATAACTAATTTATATTGAGTTTTTTCAATTAAAAAAAAATCTTCTTCAATTTCAATTATAACAGTAATGATGAGTATATGTAAACCCTAGAATCAGAACATACGTTACGGTTACGTTGTGTTATAGAGCTATAGCGCTATAATGGGGTATTTTATCTTTCTAGGGATTAGTAATTCTCAATAAATTTTTGTATTTCAATTTTTCATTGAATACATTGAAGAGAAAATGGAATTTTTGATAGAGCACAGCATGTGCTGTCCCAATATAGAACTGTACCACAATAAAAGAAGAAAAAGAGACATATATATCTGTGCATTCTTTTTTATTTTAATAATAACAAAATTAATAAATAAAAAAACACAAGTTTTATTACCTACTTCAATTCAATGATATTCTAAATATTCTATTCAAAGTAGGTAAAAATAAATCTCTTTTCTGCAAATATTTTTTTGAACAATGAAATACAAATACATGAAAAAGTAAAGTGGTTAAAAAAAAAGTTTTCTATTTATTCGATGTTTATCTGCTCGAACAGATCCAATCATTAATACATTTTTTTATGGTATGCAATCGAATTGGAATATGTAATATCATAGGTTAAAATGAAATTACTTTTTTTTCTAGTCTTTACAAAACTTCCGGTGGTATTTCTCAATTCTGTTCCATTTGTATCTCTTTCTTATAAAAAATTCCAATTGAATCTAGGCTCCGTTCATACGTATTTCATACATTCCATATATCTTGGAGTTGGATAAAATTTCATGTGATTCAGTAAACAGAATAGAAATTCCATTATTGCTAGATCGAATTCTATGGATACGATTCGGTGAAGAATGAGAGAATGGGATGGGATTTTTTCAATAAACGGATAAATGGGAAATTTAAAAAAGATGCTCGGGGATGTAAAAGAGGGAACATCCACAATACCCGGATTTAATCAGATACAATTTGAAGGGTTTTATCGGTTTATTGATCAGGGTTTAATAGAAGAACTTTCGAAATTTCCAAAAATTGAAGATATAGATCACGAAATTGAATTTCAATTATTTGTGGAAACATATCAATTGGTAGAACCTCTGATAAAAGAACGAGATGCTGTCTATGAATCACTTACATATTCTTCTGAATTATATGTATCCGCGGGCTTAATTTGGAAAACCAGTAGGAATATGCAAGAACAAATAATTTTTATTGGAAACATTCCTTTAATGAATTCCCTTGGAACTTCTATAGTAAACGGAATATACAGAATTGTGGTCAATCAAATATTGCAAAGTCCTGGTATCTATTACCAGTCAGAATTGGATCATAACGGGATTTCGGTCTATACCGGCACCATAATATCAGATTGGGGAGGCAGGTTAGAATTAGAGATTGATAAAAAAGCAAGAATATGGGCTCGTGTGAGTAGGAAACAGAAAATATCTATTCTAGTTCTATCATCAGCTATGGGTTCGAATCTAAGAGAAATTCTAGAGAATGTTTCCTACCCTGAAATTTTCTTATCTTTCTTGACCGATAAGGAGAAAAAAAAAATTGGGTCAAAAGAAAATGCTATTTTGGAGTTTTATCAACAATTTTCTTGTGTAGGTGGGGATTCAATATTTTCTGAATCCTTATGTAAGGAATTACAAAAAAAATTCTTTCACCAAAGGTGTGAATTAGGAAGGATCGGTCGCCGAAATATTAACTGGAGACTGAATCTTAATATACCTCAGAACAATATATTTTTGTTACCACGAGATATATTAGCAGCTGCCGATCATTTGATTGGGATGAAATTTGGAATGGGTACACTTGATGATATGAATCATTTGAAAAATAAACGTATTCGCTCTGTATCGGATCTTTTACAAGACCAGCTCGGGTTGGCTCTGGCTCGTTTAGAAAATGTAGTTAAGGGAACTATAGGCGGAGCAATTAGGCATAAATTGATACCTACTCCGCAGAATTTGGTAACTTCAACTCCATTAACAACTACTTATGAATCCTTTTTCGGATTACACCCATTATCTCAAGTTTTGGATCGAACTAATCCATTGACACAAATCGTTCATGGTCGAAAGTTGAGTTATTTGGGCCCTGGCGGATTAACAGGGCGAACTGCTAATTTTCGGATACGAGATATCCATCCTAGTCACTATGGGCGTATTTGCCCCATTGACACGTCTGAAGGAATCAATGTTGGACTGATTGGATCTTTATCAATTCATGCCAGGATTGGTGATTGGGGGTCGTTAGAAAGTCCATGTTATGAACTCTTTGAGAAATCAAAAAAAGCACGAATACGGATGCTTTTTTTATCACCAAGTCAAGATGAATATTATATGATAGCGTCAGGAAATTCTTTGGCTCTTAATCGGGGCATTCAAGAAGAACAGGCTGTTCCAGCTCGATACCGCCAAGAATTTTTGACTATCGCCTGGGAAGAGGTTAATCTTCGAAGCATTTTTCCTTTCCAATATTTTTCCATTGGAGCTTCCCTAATTCCTTTTATCGAACATAATGATGCGAATCGAGCTTTAATGAGTTCTAATATGCAACGTCAGGCAGTTCCACTTTCTCGGTCCGAAAAGTGCATTGTTGGAACTGGATTGGAACGCCAAGTGGCTTTAGATTCAGGGGTTCCCGCTATAGCCGAACACGAGGGAAAAATCCTTTATACTGACACTGAGAAGATAATTTTATCGGGCAATGGGGATACGTTAAGTATTCCATTAATTATCTATCAACGCTCAAACAAAAATACTTGTATGCATCAAAAACCTCAGGTTCGGCGGGGTAAATGGATTAAAAAGGGACAAATTTTAGCGGATGGTGCTGCTACAGTTGGTGGGGAACTCGCTTTGGGGAAAAATATATTAGTGGCTTATATGCCATGGGAAGGATACAATTTTGAAGATGCCGTACTCATTAGTGAGTGTCTAGTATATGGTGATATTTATACTTCTTTCCACATACGGAAATATGAAATTCAGACGCACGTGACAACCCAAGGTCCTGAAAGGATCACTAAAGAAATACCGCATCTAGAAGGCCGTTTACTCCGAAATTTAGACAAAAATGGAATTGTGATGCTAGGATCGTGGGTTGAAACAGGTGATATTTTAGTAGGTAAATTAACGCCTCAGGTGGCGAAAGAATCCTCGTATGCTCCGGAAGATAGATTATTACGGGCCATACTGGGCATTCAGGTATCGACTTCAAAAGAAACTTGTTTAAAATTGCCTATAGGTGGTAGAGGTCGAGTTATTGATGTGAGATGGGTTCAGAAAAAGGGGGGTTCAAGTTATAACCCAGAAATAATTCGTGTATATATTTCACAGAACCGTGAAATAAAAGTAGGTGATAAAGTAGCTGGAAGACATGGAAATAAAGGTATCATTTCAAAAATTTTGCCTAGACAGGATATGCCTTATTTGCAAGACGGGAGACCCGTGGATATGGTCTTCAACCCATTAGGAGTACCCTCACGCATGAATGTAGGACAGATATTTGAATGCTCGCTTGGGCTAGCGGGAAGTCTGCTAGATAGACATTATCGAATAGCCCCTTTTGATGAGAGATATGAACAAGAGGCTTCGAGAAAACTAGTGTTTTCTGAATTATATGAAGCCAGTAAGCAAACAGCGAATCCATGGGTATTTGAACCCGAGTATCCAGGAAAAAGCCGAATTTTTGATGGAAGAACAGGAGATCCTTTTGAACAGCCTGTGATAATAGGAAAGCCCTATATCTTGAAATTAATTCATCAGGTTGATGATAAAATACACGGACGTTCTAGTGGACATTATGCACTTGTTACACAACAACCCCTTAGAGGCCGTTCTAAGCAGGGGGGACAACGGGTAGGCGAAATGGAGGTTTGGGCTCTAGAGGGGTTTGGTGTTGCTCATATTTTACAAGAGATGCTTACTTATAAATCTGATCATATTAGAGCTCGCCAAGAAGTACTTGGTACCACTATCATTGGAGGAACAATACCTAAACCAGAAGATGCTCCAGAATCTTTTCGATTACTTGTTCGAGAACTACGATCTTTGGCTCTGGAACTGAATCATTTCCTTGTATCTGAAAAGCATTTCCAGATTAATAGGAAGGAAGTTTAATCGGAATGAATCACAAAATTTCTTATATGATCGATCGGTATAAACATCAACAACTACGAATTGGATTAGTTTCTCCTCAGCAAATAAGTGCTTGGGCCACTAAAAAAATACCTAATGGAGAGATAGTTGGAGAGGTGACAAAACCCTATACTTTTCATTACAAAACCAATAAACCGGAAAAAGATGGATTATTTTGTGAAAGGGTTTTTGGGCCTATAAAGAGTGGAATTTGCGCTTGTGGAAATTATCGAGTGA